TAAAAGCGGATTTAGCCTTTTATTTGAAAACATTTGATTTCATTTAGTAATAGTAAAAATGATAATAATGAATAGAAAAGGAATAATGTAATGGCTTAGGTCGTAAATCTACGGCCAATTTGCGGTAGAAGAGAAGGTTCCATCGGAACAATTATTTATTTTAGGATACCCTCGTCTCTTTTTTTTTTTAAGGAGGGGGGGTGTGGGGAGAAATGACAAAAAGATATTGGAACATCGATTTGGAAGAGATGATGAAGGCCGGAGTTCATTTTGGACATGGTACTAGGAAATGGAATCCTAAAATGGCCCCTTATATTTCTGCAAAGCGTAAAGGTATTCATATTATAAATCTTACTAGAACCGCTCGTTTTTTATCAGAAGCCTGTGATTTGGTTTTTGATGCAGCAAGTAAGGGAAAACAATTCTTAATCGTTGGCACTAAAAATAAAGCAGCTGACCTAGTAGCATGGGCTGCAATAAGGGCTCGGTGTCATTATGTTAATAAAAAATGGCTTGGCGGTATGTTAACGAATTGGTCCACTACAGAAACGAGACTTCATAAGTTTAGAGACTTGAGAACAGAACAAAAAACAGGGAGACTCCATCGTCTTCCGAAAAGAGATGCGGCCGTGTTGAAAAGACAATTATCTCACTTGCAAACATATCTGGGCGGGATTAAATATATGACGGGGTTACCAGATATTGTAATCATCATTGATCAACACGAAGAATATACGGCCCTTCAAGAATGTATCACTTTGGGAATTCCAACAATTTGTTTAATCGATACAAATTGTGACCCCGATCTTGCAGATATTTCGATTCCAGCCAACGATGACGCTATATCTTCAATTCGATTAATTCTTAACAAATTAGTATTCGCAATTCGTGAAGGGCGTTCTAGTTTAATAATAAGATAAAAAACTTAACTTACTTTATAAATTTCATAGAGTTTTGTAATAAGTTACTATTTATGAATCTCAGATACTCTTTTTGGATCTCAAAAAAGAGATAAAAAACTGGGGATATTATGTGATTCGTTGTATTCAAGAATTTAATTGGTATTATAAATATATATGGGATTCAAGTAGTCACGTAGAGAAAGAGACGTTTGAATCAAAATAATTTTCTTTAAAGCTATATTTTTTTAAGAGGGCAATATGAATGTTCTATCCTGTTCTATCAACACACTAAAGGGGTTATACGATATTTCTGGTGTGGAAGTAGGCCAACATTTCTATTGGAAAATAGGAGGTTTTCAAGTCCACGGCCAAGTACTTATTACTTCTTGGGTTGTAATTGCTATCTTATTGGGTTCAGCTACTCTAACTGTTCGGAACCCACAAACCATTCCGACCGGTGGTCAGAATTTCTTCGAATATGTACTTGAATTCATTCGAGATGTGAGTAAAACTCAAATTGGAGAAGAATATGGCCCCTGGGTTCCTTTTATTGGAACAATGTTTCTATTTATTTTTGTTTCTAATTGGTCAGGAGCGCTTTTACCTTGGAAAATCATACAATTACCTCATGGGGAGTTAGCCGCACCCACGAATGATATAAATACTACTGTTGCTTTGGCTTTACTCACGTCAGTGGCATATTTCTATGCGGGTCTTACCAAAAAGGGATTGGGTTATTTCGGGAAATATATTCAACCAACCCCAATCCTTTTACCCATTAACATCTTAGAAGATTTCACAAAGCCTTTATCGCTTAGTTTTCGACTTTTCGGAAATATATTAGCTGATGAATTAGTAGTTGTTGTTCTTGTTTCTTTAGTACCTTTAGTGGTTCCTATACCTGTCATGTTCCTTGGATTATTTACAAGTGGTATTCAAGCTCTGATTTTTGCAACTTTAGCCGCGGCTTATATAGGGGAATCCATGGAGGGCCATCATTGACTAGTTTTTGAAAGATTCTTTTTTAGCTTATCCCAAGGTAATGTATGCGTGGCTCAAAAAAATATAATCTAATTAGGAAATATAAATATACAACTCACTATATAGAATCTAGAGTAATAGCCCCAAAGATATTAGAGTAGAGAGAGTTGTAAAAAAAAAAGGGGGAAAGAGATCGAAAAGATCTCTTTCCTAAAATTCTTGGTTGATCCACTTATATTATACCATTCTCTCCTGAATAGATATTCATTTTATATTGCTGGTCGGCCAATCCTAATATTTCCTATTCGGAATCAGAATTTGAATAAGAATTCTTGTGGTTTACGAAGTGTGAGTAAAAAAAGAGGGGTGCTCTATAGAAAGATTCCCATTTCAGTTGATTTTCTTCAGCGATTGACCAAAATAAAATTTTCAGAAATAATAAATTGCGTGAACTTAGATCAATCAAATAATGATATTTCTATCCACTGATTCGGCCTAAGCAATTTGTCTATTTAGATTGTATCCGTGCGGGAGAATGATAAAGAAAGGGGAAGAAGTATTTACAAACAAAAAAGGGATTCATAAAAAATAGGGTGATTCGGATCGGAGAGGGAGGTTTTACTAGGTATATTATATGTAAAAAATCGCTATGCTAAAAGTCAACTTGTTTTTCGACGCATAATTCTCGAATTCGATTGAATTTAAGATGAATGAAGAGTTGGTTTACGTTATGGAAGAAAGGCGTGTATAGGTGATTGATATTAAATATTGACTAGTTATATATGAACTAAAGAGATATTCAATTTGCCCTACTACTATAAATTTGATGGCTATTCCAATAGAAGTCTTTCCGTATCCTCTGGGACTGTGAGTTCAATGAATAAACAGATGAAATCAAGAAAAAAATCGAAGAATTCAAAGAATGGTTCGGAACAAAGAAATGGACGGACGAAAGTCGTACGGATTCACAAAGACTTTGTCGATAGGAACTAAAAAAGAGATATCGAAGTAAAGTAGTTTTGATCCTTGAATAAGATTATTACTTCAATTTGAAGTTTGTAGTTACTTCGACTGGATGAATTGTAGCGATGTAATATTAAGTTATAATTCATCGGCTGACTGTATCATTAACCATTTTTTTTTGTATGAGGAACTTATCATGAATCCACTGATTTCTGCCGCTTCCGTTATTGCTGCTGGATTGGCTGTAGGGCTTGCTTCTATTGGACCTGGAGTTGGTCAAGGTACTGCTGCGGGCCAAGCTGTAGAAGGTATCGCGAGACAGCCTGAGGCGGAGGGAAAAATACGAGGTACTTTATTGCTTAGTCTAGCTTTTATGGAAGCTTTAACAATTTATGGCCTGGTTGTAGCATTAGCACTTTTATTTGCGAATCCTTTTGTTTAATCTTATAAATTCGAAAAAGCAATAACCCACGGGAAGGGCTGATTTGTGGATGAGGAATTAGCATACTCACTCGCTTTCATCCTTTCCCCGTTCGTAGTCTAAGGAACCCCCTTTTATATTTTTTAGGAAGGGTTTAAATAAAGAAGGGGGTAATTCACCATTTCTAAATCGAATCTTTTTTGGCTCGATTTAGAAATAGTAAAATATATATATATATCAAATATATCAAAGGGGGGCAGGACGATACAAAAAGAACTCTGTTCTTTTTTTTTTAGTCTATCTATAAGAGGAGATCATATGAAAAATGTAACCGATTCTTTCGTTTCTTTAGGCCACTGGCCATCCGCCGGGAGTTTCGGGTTTAATACCGATATTTTAGCAACAAATCTAATAAATCTAAGTGTAGTGCTTGGGGTATTGGTTTTTTTTGGAAAGGGAGTGTGTGCGAGTTGTTTATTTCAAGAATAGGCTGGATCCAACCAGCTGTACTTTTTATGTTATAACTAGGAAAAGTAGGTACATTATCTCACGAATGACTTCTGAATAAAAAAATCATATGCAAGAACCATAGCATTTCGTTATTCGTTGGTAAATCCGCTTTGATTCTCTATCAACCAAAAATGTGGGACCATTAACTATGGTTAAAGCTAAATCATTTGAAGTCCAGACGCAGCATGGTACTCTTTCTACCACAATATGAATATTAATATAGAGATGCTTTCAAAATGAATAATTTATCTATATAAGAACACTCATATGGATAAAATGATTTGAACCGCTTATTACAAAAATTGGGATTAAACCCCCTTTTATCCAATGATGAATCGACGACCTATGTATTGTGTATTAAAGGAAGAAAACCCTTTTGGATTTTTGGATAAAAAAAAAAAAAAAGAAACAACTTTGTTGACAATTACATATTTTTGTTTGGTCAGAAGAGTCCTCCGACTTTTTTGGTTTTGGATTAGTGATTGGTTTTGATATTTTTATTTTGGAATATGAAGAGAGTAGAGGATAGGCTCATTACATTCAAAAAAAGATATGGGAATTTCTCATAAGTAATTGAGCGTGAGAGCCAAATGAATCGAAAGATTCATGTTTGGTTCGGGAAGGGATCATGGAAGTTTTTAAATGAATGGAAAGAGAATCTACTTTCATTAAGTGATTTATTAGATAATCGAAAACAGAGGATCTTGAATACTATTCGAAATTCAGAAGAACTACGTGGGGGAGCCATTGAACAGCTGGAAAAGGCCCGGACACGCTTACGAAAAGTGGAAATGGAGGCAGATCAGTTTCGAGTCAATGGATACTCTGAGATAGAGCGAGAAAGAATTAATTTTATTAATTCCACTTCTAAGACTTTGAAACAACTAGAAAATTACAAAAACGAAACTATTCATTTTGAACAACAAAGGGTGATTAATCAAGTCCGACAACGGGTTTTCCAACAAGCCTTACAAGGGGCTCTAGGAACTCTGAGCAGTTGTTTGAACAACGAGTTACATTTACGTACTATACGTGCCAATATTGGCATGTTGGGGGCAATAACCGATTAGTCCTTCGACTCTAGGTATTATTTTTTTTTAACTAAGTAAGAAAAACTCATGGTAACAATTCGAGCCGACGAAATTAGTAAGATTATCCGTGAGCGAATTGAGGAATATAATAGAGAAGTAAAAATTGTAAATACCGGTACCGTACTGCAAGTA